GACAAAGAATCCTTTGCTTTCTATTCTCCACTTACTTATCTTATGGTTAGTATCCAGTGGAATTTGATATTTTTTTGTCTATTAGACTAGAAAAATATGGATCCATTCTATTTTCTATTCTATGACATTTAAACAATAATGCAATAATGACATAGTCATGCTGCTCCAATTTGGCTTGAAAAAACAAAGAAAGAAGAAATAAAGTAAAATAGTCTTCTTCACAATATACATACTATGACTAGGAATGCGGTACAAATTCTTGAACTCGATGCTGATAAATTTGCGAATCTAGAAATTCATTTCGGACAATTGAACCTTCTCAAACTGTTTCTTCTTAAGAACCAAAAATATTTGTGCCAAAATAACAGATGCCAAGAAGAACAAAAGGCCTTGGACACGTAATGGATCTTGAAGTACTATTTCTGCATCCCCTTGGCCAAATCCACCCACATTAGGATTACTCGTTAATGGCTGATCAAGTTTAATAGATTCGCCCTCTGAAACAAGAAGTTCGGGTCCTGGGGGGATAATATCAACCACTTGACGTCCATCCGACGCATCTGTTATGGTTATTTCATATCCCCCTTTTTCTTTTCGTATGATTTTACTTACTATACCAGCCGCTGTAGCATTATAAACTGTATTATTACTCTTGCTGCCGTCAGGATAAATCTGGCCCCTTCCCCTATTCCCGCCTACATATATGGGATATTTTAAAAAGTGAACATCTTTATTAGTAGCGGGGTCCGGAGAAAGAATAGGAAAGGTTATTTCACTATATTTCTGACCAGGAACAGGACCTATAACAAGAATACTTTTTTTAGTGGGGCGATAGTTCTGAAAAGACAGGTTGCCTATCTTTTCTTTCATCTCGGGCGAAATACGATCGGGGGGGGCTAATTCAAACCCCTCGGGTAAAATCAGAACAGCCCCCACATTCAAACCCCCCTTTTTACCATTAGCAAGAACTTGTTTTACTTGCATATCATAAGGAATTCGAACAACTGCTTCAAATACAGTATCAGGAAGTACCGCTTGTGGAACCTCAATTTCCACGGGCTTATTAGCTAAATGGCAATTGGCACATACAATACGCCCGGTCGCTTCTCGTGGATTTTCATAACCCTGCTGTGCAAAAATGGGATATGCATTTGAAATGGATGTACGAGTTATGATATATATCATCAGCGATACGGAAATAGATCGAGTAATCTCTTTCTTTATCCAAGAAAGGGTATTTTTAATTTGCATGGTCCAATCATTGATCCCGAAAATTTCTACAATAAAATTAGGTAGGTCGCTTGTATAGTCCCTATCCACAATTCTGCTATTTACTGAAATAATTTTACTGGAATATAGGAATAGGAGAAATCCTCGTCTCGGTAGAAAGAGTAAGTACGTCTTTAAATGTTTTGCTTATGTAACATATTCTAGTTGGATCAGTCATTCATTGAATGATAAATCACTACAAGTGATGGAGATACACGATTTAAATAACGAAAGATCCAATATTTTAAAATTGTATCTAGAATGACTGGAAAAGTGGAAACAAGACCAGATATAATTTGGTCGTTATGAGCAAATCCAAAATCTTTGTAGACATAGCCAATCATAAGTTCCCAACCATGGGGTGAATGGAATCCGATACATAAATCAGTTAATAAAAGAATAGAAAAAGCTTTTATTGTGTCACTTAAGTTATATAGGAATTCTTGAACCCAAGAGTTAAGAATAACAAGCTCTTCATTACCCAGAATAGAATAACCACTGAAAATAATGAAACAGATTATATTTGTCGATAAGTGAAAAATCGTATGGATATGATCCTCATTGTGCATCTTGATCAATTGGATCGTTTCTTTGTGGATCCCGATACGAAGCGTTTGTAGATCTCTTTCCGGGTCTTCTTTTATCATTTCTTCCAAGAGTAAGAGTTCTTCTAATTCTATGAATTTTTCTAGAATACTCTTTTCTTGAATATCAGTCAAAAAAGTTTCAGATTGCCTAGTATTCCACCAATTAGTAACCCAAGATTCAAGACTTTTATTAAATGAGAGAGAGATCCACCAGGGTAAAAATACTATAGATGTAAGATATAGAAGAGGAAGAAATGATTTCTTTTTTGCCATTTTTTCATCTGCGAATTGGAATTGTTAATGAACCCACCTCATTCGTCGAATTTATGTGATCTAATATTTGATTTTTCTATCAACCATAAGTTCTATTACAAGGCAGCTAACCTATGAATCTATTCCCTATTTTTTATTTGTTTTTTATTTGTGATTCAGCGGTTAGTCCTTGAATCTAGAAAGAATACAGAAATAGAATAAGAGCCCACTTCGAATTCGAATGAAGAAATAATTAAAAAAATCTTGTTTCCAGATACCTCCAGTGATCAAATTCGAAGCCCTTTCGATAAATCCCTGAAAGAACCACTTCAATGAATATTATTGGGATTTCGAACCAAAGGAACTCCCCTTCTATCAAAATAGAAAATATTTCGAAAAAAAAATCCCCCAGCTACCCCCACAGTAAAAATGGAGACAGATTTCTATTTATGAAGAATATTGTGATGTCATGATCAAAAATGAGTGGAAAAACAAGACAAAAAAGTTTCGTTTTATGGCCGTTCCGTATACGTCTACTTTGGCTCGAATGAACGTTTTGAAAAAACTTGCAGCTATGCTATAGAAAGAAAAGATAATTCTTGAATTTTTTCCCTGCCACTGAGAAAGAATTTATTCTTTCCAGTTCATTTCAAAAGACTTCAATAGGTACGCGCAAGAAATAGGCCAATTCGGCAGCTTTTTGCTCAATTTCTCGCGGAGTCAAATTCTCATCACTACGCGTCAAGGGAATGGCCCCCTGTCCTTTGATTTCCATATAAAGGATACGACGAGCATAAATCCCCTCTTTTACTTCTATTCTGATGGACTGAATATCTTTCATACGGAATCGTAGGAAGATACGACGATTTTTTCCAGGAAATCCCCAACGAAAAATACACACTATTCCTTCTTTTCTATCGAATCGATCATAGCCACTACCCACATTCCACGAAATTGTGCACCACAAATAGGAACTAATAAAGAGACCCGCGATCCCGTAGAAAGACATCACCATCCCCTGTGGGAAAAAATTTATTTGCTGATACGGAACTAAAGATATCAAATTCTTACCGAGATAACTGGAAGTTCCAACCAATACGAATCCTAATGAACCTAAAAAAAGGATAAAGGCCCAGCAGAAATTACTTATTTTTCGAGACCCCACTATAAGTTCTATCCATATATGTTCTGATCGCCAACTCATACTAGATCCAGTTGCATTTTTTTAGAATTGAGAAAATAGTCCAAATGGATTTTCCTTTCCCTTTTTGATTTCCGAAGTAACTCTCATCAACTAGCGCCATTCTGATGTAACTCTTTAAGAGTAATTGATCGAATTGGTTAGGGCTAAAATAATAACATTCACTTTATATGATCTCCCATAGATATCTACACCCATAGAGATACGTTGACTTTACATTTCAGATATCCGCCTCGATTCCGATCTATTTGAATATAGCCATAACTCATTTACCCATATCATAGATTTACACATACACAATAGCTCCCTCATTTATGTTTGGAGGAAGCCGTATGTTACACCATATTCTATTAAATAGATATGCGTGTTATCTATATCTAAGTCTTAAAAATAAATAGACGAGATTGGGACCCATCGGATCTAAACAATCTTGTTTTTTTGAACATAAAGAGATAAAGAAGCCATTGCAATTGCCGGAAATACTAGGCCCACTAAAGGCACAAAAATAGAGGGTAAGTTGGAAGTTGTCATAGAATGGGTACCTCGATGTAATATTTGTACCTGTTATAAAGATATCTTATAATAATAATAATTCGTATATAATTATACTAAGTATATCTAAGTGAGTATATATATAATAAAGAAATGCAAGGAATGTCTAATTAAAGAATGTATAATTAAATAAATAATACTTATTCATCTTTCTACATGAAATAGAAAAATATATGTATGATAAAATCCATTCTTGTCTTATCAAATTCCAATTTTTATTTCATTTTTATTTAATTAGAAATTCCCGAAAGATTCATTAGAATTCGATCCAACAAGAGAAGAGGGATTCTTAGCCAAAATAGAGATTTCTCGGGAGAAAAGATACGATACTCTATAGCTATATTTTCTATATTAGAATTATATATACATACACAGCAAAAAGGAAAAAGAAAACTCGGTTTATTTGCCTAATTTGAATTTCGCATAAGGCAGAATTTGCTTTTTTTTATCTTGTTGATAGAGGTTTCCTGATTACTAATCAATAATATCGGTAAAAAAAGAAAAAGAATTGTCCACATGATTCTTTACTTTACTTTCTATTTGAATTAAATCTTATGTCACCAAAGAAAAATACATTCTTCGGATTTTTACTTTGATTCCGATAAACTAACTATTTGTTCACTACAAATAAAATAATTGAACTTAAGGCTCTACTTACTACTTAATGGAATTTGAATTCAAAGGAAAAAAAGCGTGAAGCTTCAATAACTCACTCAAAACGCCCTTTAAAGGATTACGTGGTACGATTGGATCGAATAAGCCCTTATGGAATAAATATTCAGCCGCTTGTGAACCTTCAGGTACTGTCTTATTCAATGTTTGTTCAATTACTCTTTTACCTGCGAATGCAATGTAGGCATTAGGTTCGGCAATAATGATATCCCCCAACATCCCAAAACTAGCCGTCACCCCACCTGTAGTAGGAGATGTAAGGATAGATACATAGAATAACTTTTTATTTTCTTGATAATCATATAAAGCAGCAGATATTTTAGCCATTTGCATCAAGCTCAAACTTCCTTCTTGCATACGTGCTCCTCCGGAAGCACATACTAGAATAAGAGGTAAAAATTTATTGGTAGCATACTCGATCAAACGGGTGATTTTCTCGCCTACTACGGATCCCATACTACCCCCCA